GCGAGATTCCGAAGCGACAATTTCACCTCTCCCATCAATAGGTTTAGCGAGAGCATTTATAACACGACCCAAGTAAGCCTCGCTTACGGGTATCTGAGCAATTCTTCCTGTTGCTTTTACAAAACTTCCCTCTTGTATCATCAACCCATCGCCCATTAATACAATCCCAACATTTTTGGATTCCAAATTCAGAGCAATACCTCTAGTCCCTTCTGCAAATTCGACTAATTCACCTGACATTATTTCACCAAGACCTATAATACGAGCAATCCCATCCCCCACTTGAACTACGCGACCGATATTCTCAATTCCTACTTTCCTATTATATTGTTCAATACGTTCGCGGAGAATTTTATGAATTTCGTCAACTCGAAGGGTTGCCATTAGTGTTTCTTGAATCTTTTTTTTTTTCGGAAGCAAGGGGAAAAATAATGCCTAAATTATAAACGAAAGTAGAAGTTCAAAGCCTAATAAATTTTAATTATCTCTTCCATTCTATGGCCCCTAGAATGCCGATATTAGCACGAATCGTACGGAAATGTAACTCGGTATTCAAACAACTATTCAGAGTTCCTAGAGCTCCTTGTACGGCTTGTTGGAAAACCCGTTGTCGGACCTGATTCATCGCTCTTTGTTTTTCAAAATAAAGCGTTTCATTTTTAGACTTTTCTAATTGTTTCAAACTCATAGAAGTAGCATTAATCAAATTTGCTTTTTCTCGTTCTATCTCAGAGTATCCATTCATCCGATATTCATCTGCTTCTAGTTCGACTTTCTGTAATCGAAGCCGAGCTTTTTGGAGTTGTTCAAGGGTCCCTCTACGCAATTCTTCCGAATTTCGAATAGTACTTAAGATCCTCTGTTTTCGATTATCTAATAAATCTTTTAATGAAAGTAGATTATCTTGCTACTAAGTTTACAACTTTTATGATCTCTTCCCGAACCAAACATGAATCTTTCGATTCATTTGGCTCTCACGCTCTTTTTTTTCTTTTTTGCTATGTATTATGGTTATTTCATATTTTTTTTATGTAATGAGCCTATCCTCTTTTCTCTTTGTATTTCAATATACCAAAACGTATAGAAGACTAGATAAATATTAAGAGGACTCTTCCGACTAGATAAAAATCTATCGTGGTCAGCAAAGTTGTTTCTTTATTTGCGTTTGCTCTATTAGTTAACAATTTTATTAAGAAAAACGAAGTAAATAAATGGAAAATGAAAATTGCTAGAATTCTTTTTTTTCCTTAAATCCAAAAATTGATCTTTTTTTATACACAGGTCGTCGATTCGGCATTGGAAAAAGGGCAGGGTGCCCTTCTAGTAAATAGTTCAAACCATTTTATCGATATGAGTGTTCTATATCAGATAAATTCTACACTAGCTATTTCCCGTTTAAAGCATTTGGATATTAATAAAGCATTTCGATACTAATTACTAATATAGTTGTAGAAAGAGTACCCCTTTTTGCCTGGACTTCAAGCAGTTTAGCTTTAACCGTGTTAATGGTCTCACATTATTGGTCTATAGAGAATCAAAGTTAATTTACCAATGAGTCGCGAAATGCTATGGTTCTTCCATATGATTTCTGAAGTTATTCAGAAGTAATTCGTGGAGATCGTGCACCTTTTCTTATTTATCCCCAAACAAAATACTAAAAAATATTCTAAAGTGCAGCCGGATAGATCCAATCTATTCTTGAAATAGACAACTCGCACACACTCCCTTTCCAAAAAAAATCAATACGCCAACCACTACAGTTAGATTTATTAGATTTGTTGCTAAAATATCGGTATTAAGCCCGAAACTCCCAGCGAATGGCCAGTGAGCTAAAAAAACAAAAGAATGGGTTACATTTTTCATATGCTCTCCTCTTATAGATAGGACGAACAAAGAAGAAAGTTTTTGATCACTTTCTTCGCTCGCCCTTTTTTTATTGGTTTTTTTAATGCAAATAGATTCAATCTAATAATTTCTTTTAGATTAAGTCTTAGGTCTCGTTTGACATGTGAAAGATCCCTTTTGTTAAAATGTTCCCCAAATTCCTAAAATAAAAGGAAAAAGACTTTCCACTATCCTAAACTAAGGACGGGAAGGAAGAAGGCTAGCATATCTTTTACCTAAATTGATCATGCTCAAATCAACCCTTCTCGGGGTATTGTCTGTCCCAATAAATAAAAAATTCCTGGAATAATATAATAAATAAAAGTATTCATATACTTGGAATTATAGAAGCAAATACCTATTTACTAAAAAAAGATAAAAGTATCTAATCTAAAAGACTTATTTTCCTTTTTAGGATTAAACAAAAGGGTTCGCAAATAAAAGCGCTAGTGCCACAACCAGTCCATAAATTGTTAAAGCTTCCATAAAAGCTAGACTAAGCAATAAAGTACCTCGTATTTTCCCTTCTGCTTCTGGCTGTCTCGCAATACCCTCTACAGCTTGTCCTGCTGCAGTACCTTGACCAACTCCAGGCCCAATAGAAGCAAGCCCTACAGCCAATCCAGCAGCAATAACGGAAGCAGCAGCAATTAGTGGATTCATGGTGAGTTCCTCGTCGTGTCAAAAAAAAGAAATGGTTAAGGATACAATCAACCAAGAAATTATTCCTTTAAACTTCTAAGCTCTATTGGGTAGAAGTAACTAAAAAGTACAAATTCAAATAATAATCTAAATCGTCCGAACTACTTCGAGATCTCGTTTTTAGTTTCTAATCATTAGAGGTTTGTGTAAATCCATATGCTTTTCATTATTCTATTTCTCTTTCTTTCCAACCAACCACCCTTTCATTCCATCTTTTTTTACTCTTCGATATCCTTGAGTTCCCATTTTTTCCCTTCATCTAATCCATAATAAAAGACGAAATACAGGAAGAACCCCTATTGAAATCGAACTAATCCAAATCCAATAGGAATCAAATCAAGATATACAATTGATAACAATATGCTGCATAGAATTGGATATGGAATCCAATTCCAAAATCATTCCTTAGAAAGCCGCACAAAAGATGACTGTCTTATAGACATTAAAGAGATAAATCTAACCGGATTTCGTTCTTCCCGAATGCATATATAATTTAACAATTCCGAAATATAGTCTACTCTCTCTCCTACAACTCTAGGTTATCTATTCATACGCATTTCGAACTAGTTAGTTTTATAACCAGGAGGATTATCTGCAACCATGCATGAATTGGGTTAAGGTAAAAAAATATTTCAAAATTAGTCAATTCAATGATGACCTTCCATGGATTCACCTATATAGGCTGCGGCTAACGTTGCAAAAATAAGAGCTTGAATACCGCTTGTAAATAATCCAAGAAACATGACCGGTATAGGGACTACTAAGGGGACTAAAGAAACAAGAACAACAACGACTAATTCATCCGCTAATATATTTCCGAAAAGTCGAAAACTAAGCGATAATGGTTTTGTGAAATCTTCTAGGATGTTAATTGGTAAAAGGATTGGGGTTGGTTTAATATATTTCTCGAAATAACTCAATCCTTTTTTGCTAAGACCCGCATAAAAATATGCCGCTGATGTGAGTAAAGCTAAAGCAACAGTAGTATTTATATCATTGGTGGGCGCTGCTAATTCCCCATGGGGTAACTCTATAATTTTCCAAGGTAAAAGAGCACCCGACCAATTCGAAACAAAAATAAAAAGGAACATAGTTCCAATAAAGGGAACCCAGGGACCATATTCTTCTCCAATCTGAGTTTTGCTTAAATCTCGAATAAACTCAAGGACATATTCGAAGAAATTCTGACCGTTGGTTGGGATGGTTTGTGGATTCCGAACAGCTATAATAACTGAACCTAGCAAGATAGTAATTACGACCCAAGAAGTGATGAGTACTTGGGCATGAATTTGGAAACCTCCTATTTGCCAATAGAAGTGTTGGCCTACTTCTACGCCTGATATATCATACAACCCCTTGAGTGTTTTAATGGAACATGGTGTAATATTCATATTGTCCTCTGATAAAAATTGAACTTCAAAAAAGGAATTCTTTTGATTCAACCATCTCTTTTTCAACTCATCAACTTGAAGTATTAATCTTATATTTAGGATACCAAGAAATCACATCAAATGATAATATATAGCAATACCCTCTAATATATATCAATATTCCCCTTCTTTTATCTATGCAAAACAAAAAAAAAATAGTAACAGATTCCATAAATCTACATAATTGCTTAAGAATTCACTATTCTTCTTAATCTTAATCAAGGATTTCTTATATGGAGAGAACGGCCCTCACAAATTGCAAATACTAATTTGTTAAGAATCAATCGAATTGAAGTCATAGTGTCATCGTTGGCAGGAATCGATATATTCGCGAGATCTGGATCACAATTTGTATCGACTAAAGAAATAGTAGGAATCCCCAAGATGGCGCATTCCCGAAGAGCTATATACTCTTTTTGCTGATCAAGTACGATCACAATGTCAGGCAACCTCGTCATATATTTAATCCCGCCGAGATATCTTTGCAAGGTAGATAATTTTCTCTTTAAGATTGCCACATCTCTTTTTGGGAGATGGTGGAATTTTCCCATCTTTTCTTCCGCTCTTAAGTCTCTAAATTGAGAAAGTCTAGTTTTGGTAATCGACCAATTCGTTAACATACCACTGAACCACTTTTTATTAACATAATGACAACGAGACTTTATTGCAGCTGATGCTACTAAATCCGCTGCTCTTTTTTTGGTACCAACAATTAAGAAGCTTTTTCCCTGACTTGCTGCATCAAAAACTAAATCACAAGCTTCTGATAAAAAACGAGCTGTTCTAGCGAGATTTGTAATATGAGTACCTTTACGCTTTGCCGAGATGTAAGGGGCCATTTTAGGATTCCATTTCTTAATACCATGACCAAAATGAACTCCCGCTTCTATCATCTCTTTCAAATTGATGTTCCAATATCTTCTTGTCATTTTTTCCACACTTCCTTTTTTTTTCGTCTTACCATTACGGAATTGATTTCCTTTTGAAGATTAAGAAAGAGCCGAAATATCTTGAAATAACTTGAAATAAATAATAATTATTCTGATGGAACCTTCTACTCAGAATTGACCATTGATACATGATATAAACACAGCCTTAATAAATTAACTAACTTCTTTTATTTTGTATTTAGTAAAATATTAAAATACAAAATAAAATCAGACCTATTAGCATTCTAAGGTAAAAAGTCTAGTTTCAATTAAAGTAAAAAAAATCTGTTTTATATGATATGCTTTATACATCCTTAAATCGTATAAAAGGGAGTAAATGGGGGTTCTGATGTCTCATAGAAATTGTTTGTTACGTCAGAATTAGAATCAGAAGAAACTAATTCTGTATGGAGAAACAAAATATCTCTCATTTCCGACGTGAATAGATTTTTTTTTTGAATTTCGAAATAAAAGTTCTTGTCTTGTGGGAAACGATGCACAAATTTTTGGAATCCGGTACCAACAGGTATAATTCCCCCCAGAACTACGTTTTCTTTCAGGCCTTTCAACCAATCAATACGACCTCGTAGAGCAGCTTTTGCTAAAACTCGAGCAGTTTCTTGAAAACTTGCTTCAGATATGAAACTTTGGGTATTGAGGGAAGCCCTTGTTATTCCCAATAAGATTGCCCGATAATAGATCGATTCATCCAAAGCTCGCCCTGCTCGTTCTGCTCGCAATAGTCCTATTAATTCCCCAGGTAAAAAAACATTAGACATTCCATCTTCGGAAACCCGTACTTTTGATGTTACTTGGCGTATAATAATCTCTATATGTCTATTATGGATCTGTACTCCTTGGGATCGATAAACCTTTTGGATCTTATTCACCAAAGAGATACGACTTTGGGCGATGGTTAGCTCAGCTCCAATCAAGAATCCCCAGGGAACCCCAAGAATTCTTGGTATACGCTCATTCCAATCCTCAATTCTCCTTTCGAGATTCGGCGATAGTGAATCAATTGAACGCGCTTCGAATATTTGTTCTACTTTTGGAAGACCTTGCGTTATATCACTAGATCTAGATTTTTCATATATAAAGGTAACTAACCTATCTCCTTTGTAAAGGATTTTTCCATAATGACCATGAACAGTTGCTCCTATAGTGGCCAAATAAGGCTTCGCTGCTCTTATAACAAAGGAGTCCATATTAACAATGAAAATTTGACCAGATTTTTTTATGTGCGATTTAAATAGACATACATTTTCGCAAATAAATTGTCCAAGGTGAATTATTGCCAATGTCTCCTCCCATGAGTCATGATGGAGAAAGTGCCAATTCAAATGGAATGGATCCAACATGATGTTACTGTCGAAATTCGACATCCTTTTATTTTCATCTATTAAAGAGTATTTAAGCCCTTGAAGTATTTGGAAGGTTTGTTTCAAATTGTCAAGGAACAAGTATTTTTTTAACAAGATCAGATTATGTGTTAATAAATAGTAAGATGAAGAAAAATTCGATATACTAGGTACAATAGCGCCTAAGAGACCAAAAATATCTCGAATAAGAATTCTAGGATTCGATTCTTTTACCGCATTGGGATATTTCGAATTCTTGAATAAACCAATTCGAGAACAGTTGGGTGCCGACAAAATCATCAAAGACGGGTATTCTTTATTTCGATTCAACAAGGTGCCAATAGCTTCTTGATGTTGGCTAAGTGATTGAATCTTCTCCTTGGAATAAAAGGAATTGGTATTGTTGCGATCTAACCTTTTATTGGGAATGGGTCCCGCACTTGTTCTATCATACCTTCTTCTTGTATATGAAATAGGGGACTTGACTAACTCAATTCTTAGGAAATCGCGAATCAGATCATTCGTTCTTAACTCAACAAGGGAAGCACGAGCCCCCTCTTTTTCTTCTTGTTCCCAATTCACTACCAAGCAAGTTCGAACGAATTGACTATTCGTGTGATAAATTCTTTGAGTTAACTTGCTATTTTCATGAGAAATAAAATTGATAAGTCGAAGTTGGAGATTATCCTCTTCTTGCAGGAGATCTTGCGGGAAAAGTCTTGCTAGATTTCGTCCTTCGTCCATTTCATATGCGACTGCAGGTCGAACTGAAACAAAATACTTTTCCTTGCTTTTGAGAATTTTTTTTCGTTGAACATAAACCCAATTTTTTCTTTTTTTTGAGCCCTTAGAATCTTTTTTTTCTCTTTCTGGTGGTATCAAACTGGGGCCTAATATCTTATCTGCCTCTTCAGGAAAATGAATATCTCCGGAAAAGATTTTTAGTTCCGTATGGCTTTTTTTTCTCTTTACTCGGACCAATCCACCTAGTCGACTTCTTGTATTTTTTGTGAGTTGCGTATCCACTCCAATAATACTATTGTCAAGTACCTTTAGGGATGAGGATCTGGGCAAGATATGGAGCTCTTGAAGAATGAAAAAAAACCGATCTACTTCTTTTTGGTATTTTAGACTAAATTCTTTTGTTCCTCGATGCTCAATAAAACCCTCTTTTTTTAAGATAGAATCTTCCTCTGGGCTCCCATATTCGTCCTCTGAGTCTTCCTCAGAGTCTTCTTCTAAAGCCTCATATTCGTTCTCTGAGCCATCTTCACGGATCCCGTATTCTTCTTCCTCTAGAGTTCCATATTCGCCCTCTCGAGTTTTATATTCGTTCTCTGGACTCCCATACTTTTCTTCTGAGTCTTTCTCTAGAGTCCTATATTCACCCTCTAGGATCCCGTATTCATCTTCTAGAGTTTCATATTCGTCTTCTAGAGTCCTATATTCGTTATCTGATCTCTCATATTCGTCCTCTGAGTCTTCCTCTAGAGTCCTATACTCTTCCTCTCGGGTCCTATATTCTTCTGCTAGGGTCCTATATCGAAATTTAACAATTCCTGAACCCCTTTTATCTTTTCTGTATCCTGGATCGTCAAAATAAGCAAAAATAGTATTTCTACGTAAAACACCCATAAAAGGTATTTCAATTGAAATCCCAAAACAGGATATTAGCTCTTTTTCTTGTTCTTGATGATTTTGTAATGGAATGACGAACCTATTTCTTCGCTTTTTCGCTAACAAATCCGAATTATCTTGAAGAATAGACGGATAGAAAAAATTCCAATGATTATTGGATACCATTCGATTTGGCGTTAAATAATCAAGAATTTTCTTATCTTTTTTACCAAAAGTATCCAACAGTCTATGGCTTACTTGATCATTAGCCATTGGGAGGTCAAAGATATATCTTCCGTCACGAGAAAAAGAATAAGTATTCATTAGATCTTGATCCTTGTGCAGCGAAAAGGATGCTATACTGGATCTGCACATACTTACTGACAATATCCATAAATGGCTTGTTTTTGGTAATCGACGAAGATTACCATATTGATATTCGGGCGCATGGTAAACATCAGTACTCCAATGCATTTCCCCGTCTGATTCGGAATAAATATGCTTTTGTACCTTTTCTTTAAAATGCAAAGTGGATGTTCCGGCACGAATCTCCGCAATTACTTGTTCGGATTTTACATATTGATCATTTTTCACTAGAATCAAGCTTTTTAACGGAATATTCACACTATGTAGAATATCCTGACTCTGAATAGTTACACGCAAGTCTATATAGCATAGAAAAGCAGGCTGCCCATGACGGGTACGTGTGGGGTGAACCAAATTCTCATTGAATTGGATTTTTCCATTCGAGGGGGATCGTACAAGGTCGGCAGTACCCCCTGTGAATACTCCACCAGTATGAAAAGTTCTTAATGTTAATTGAGTCCCTGGTTCCCCAATTGATTGACCCGCAATAATACCTACAGCTTCTCCCAATTCGACCAGATCACCATGAGTGGGACTCCGCCCATAACATAATTGACAGATCCAAGATGTGCTCCGACAAGTAAAAGGGGTTCTAATATATATTGGTTGTGCCCGAAACGGTTGTGCTCGAAAGGCAGTTATGAATCGATTGACTAATCCAATTCCAATATCTTGATTTCGGACAGCAATGCATCGTGAACCAATATATATATCGTCTGCTAATACACGACCAATTAGTGTTTGGACAAAAAGTTTTTCTGTCATCCCATTTTGAGGACTCACAGAAATACCTCGGATAGTACCACAATCTCTTCTACGCACAATAATATGTTGAACTACTTCAACAAGTCTGCGTGTAAGATATCCAGCATCCGCTGTTCGTACAGCAGTATCTACAACCCCTTTGCGGGCTCCGTAGCAGGAAATTATATATTCTGTCAAAGAAAGTCCTTCGCGTAAATTGCTTTGAATAGGTAAATCAATCATTTGTCCTTGAGGATCCGCCATTAACCCTCTCATCCCTACTAATTGGTGTACCTGAGATGCATTTCCTCTGGCTCCTGAAAAAGACATTAGATAGACTGGATTAGAAGGATCCGTTAGCCGAAAATTCGAATTCATTTCTTGTTTCAAATATTCACTTGTAGCATACCATATTTCAACGGATTGGCGTAATTTTTCTACTGCGTGTACAGCCCCATAATAATAGTGTTTCTCCAAAAGAAAACTCTGTTGTTCCGCATCTTGGACTAACCATCCTTTAGAGGGTATTGTTAAAAGATCCTCGATTCCTAAAGAAATCGATGTAGTAGTAGCTTGATGGAAACCCAGAGCCTTTAGTTGATCCAGTATATGGGATGTATATCCCATTCCGAAATGATCTATTAATCTGCTAATAAGTCGTTTCATAGCAGTTCCGTCTATCTCTTTATTATGAAAGACCAGGTTGGCCCGTTCTGCCATACATAAGTACCCCCTTTTTTTGACTGAGTAGGATTCGACAATTGATGAGTAGGATTCGACAATAGGCCTGAGTCAGTGATTCGAAAACTTAATTTACCCCCTTTCCTCAATCTCACTCTGAATTTGCGCGGCAAAAAAGATGGTACTAGCGAAATCGGAATGCCCCCCGAAAGGGGCATCGCCGAATCTAACTTCCTTGTTTAGATTTAGATAATGTATGAATAGGCCCGACTAAATCCTTGTATGGATTCCTCTATTTCTCTATAAAAAGAAATATGACCAAGAGTGGTTCGAATGTATATAGAACGGGTTTCTTTTTTTCTATTTCCGACTATTAGATAGTGGGCATAAATCTCATGATAAGTCCCAAAAGATTCATATTGAACTTCAATCGGAACTTCTCTTGATCCAATGATGCGTTGATCTAGTTTCCATCGGAGCCACAAGGGACTGTTTAAACCAATTCGTTTCTGTCTATAAGCTCCCAGTGCATCATAGGAACTAGAAAAAAAGGGTTCTTTATCTTTTGTATAATTATTATTATTATTGTAGTTTACTTTTATATTTGGATAGTTTCCGCAACTATTATATCTATTTGCACAAATACCTCGACGATTTCCAATCGTTAATACATAAAGTCCGATAAGCATGTCTTGGGTTGGCACGCAAATAGGATCTCCAATAGCGGGAGACAGGAGATTCATATGAGAAAACATAAGTAAACGGGCTTCCGCTTGAGCTTCCAAAGATAAAGGTAGATGAACAGCCATTTGATCCCCATCAAAGTCCGCATTGAAACCCTTACACACTAATGGATGTAAACAAATAGTACGCCCCTCCACTAAAATGGGTTGGAAGGCCTGTATGCCTAATCTATGTAGGGTAGGTGCTCTGTTCAAGAGTACAGGATGCCCCTGCATAACTTCTTGAAGTATTTCCCATACAATGGGTTCCTTTTCCCAAATTTTCCTTTTAGCAATCCTGACATTAGAAGTAGCACGTTTCATGATTAAATCGCGAATTACAAATAGCTGAAAAAGCTTTATTGCTATCTCTAGAGGTAATCCACATTGATGTAATGAAAGCGAAGGACCCACAACAATGACAGAACGCCCCGAGTAATCGACCCGTTTCCCAAGCAGAGTCTCGCGAAACCTCCCCTCTTTACCCTCAATTACATCTGAAAGTGACTTGTATACTTTATTGTAACTATCCCTCGTCGGTTGCCCGCGAGACCCACTATCAAGAAGTGTATCCACGGCTTCTTGTACCAATTTTTCCTGGCACATTACTAAATCTGCTGGCGCTAATTCACTTCTTTTTAATAGATAGGCAAGGTTGTTGTTCCGACGGATAACTCTCTTATAAAGTTCATTAATATCCGAAGTCACTACTTTATCCCCAGACCTATAAACAATGGGTCTCAATTCGGGAGGAAGAACCGGTAATAAGCACAAAACCATCCATTCTGGTTCTACATTTGTTTGAATAAAATGTTTCGCCAATTGCATTCGTCTAATTAAAAAAACTTTTCTTATTCGTCTTTTTCTATCTTCCCATTCATCTCCACTATACCCTTCGTCTTCTAATTCCTTCCATTCAACCAAGGAATTCTCTATAATAATTCGCAAATCCAAATCTGCTAATTGTTCTCTAATAGCACCTGCTCCTGTCGCAATTTCCCGATTTCGAAATGTTGCAAAGCCTGGGGTAGAAAAAAAAGGGGAAATGCTGTGGTTACAGGAGGAAATTTCATCTTCGAATAAACCTCGTAATCGTAAGAAAGTAGGTTTTTTAGCGCTGGGCCTAGCAAAAGAGAAATCGCCATATACTAGGCCTTCCAATTTTTTAAGGGGTTTATCTAAAAGATTCGCGATATAACTAGGAAGACCTTTCAAATACCACACATGAGTCACTGGACATGCCAGTTTGATGTATCCCATTTGATATCTTCGTATCCGAGAATCCACAAATTCTACCCCACATTTTTGACAAAATCTTTCGTCTTCGTTTTCACCTACGCTCGCTCGAGAATTTCCACAAGCACAAATTCCGCTTTTTATGGGTCCAAAGATTCTTTCGCAAAACAATCCATCTTTTTCTGGTTTATCGGTTTTATAATGAAAAGTGGAGGGCCTTGTGACTTCGCCGACGATTTCCCCATTAGGTAGGATTTTGTTAGCCCAAGCCTTTATTTGTTGAGGGGAAACGAGTTCAATTTGAAGTTGTTTATGTTTATATTGGTCAATCATAAAATAGAAATAAGAAAAGAATTTATGTTTATTCTGATCAAACATCCTCCCTATTAACCTGAAAGTTCTTCTCAGATACAAGGAAATGGTTCAGTTCTATAGCCAAAGATCGTAGTTCTCGAACGAGCACTCGAAAAGATTCTGGAGGATCCTCGTGATTAGGCACTCTTTTTCCCCAGATCGTAGCATTAAGTATTTCTTGGCGAGCTATAAGATGATCGGATTTATAAGTAAGTATCTCTTGTAAAATATGAGCAACACCAAATCCTTCTAAAGCCCAAACTTCCATTTCTCCTACTCGCTGTCCCCCTTGTTTGGCTCTTCCTCTAACGGGTTGTTGGGTAACAAGTGAGTAGGGCCCAGTAGAACGTCCATGGATTTTCTCATCAACTTGATGAATTAATTTTAAAATATAGGACTTCCCTATTAGAACGGGTTGTTCGAAGGGATCTCCTGTTCTTCCATCAAATATTCTGCTTTTTCCGGGGTACTCGGGTTCAAATACCCATGGATTTTTTGTTTGTTTACTGGCTTCATATAATTCTGAAAACACAAGTTTTCTTGAAGCTTCTTGCTCATATCTCTCATCAAAGGGTGCTATTCTATAATGTTTCTTTAACAGATCCCCTGCTAATCCGAGCGAGCTTTCGAATATTTGTCCCACATTCATTCGTGAGGGTACTCCTAGGGGATTGAACACCATATCAACAGGTGTTCCATCTTGCAAATAAGGCATATCTTGTCTAGGCAAAATTTTGGAAATGATCCCCTTATTCCCGTGTCTTCCTGCTACTTTATCCCCAACTTTGATTTCACGTTTCTGTAAAATATATACACGAACCATTATGTCGAGGGGGTCCCTCTGGATCCATTTCACATCGATAACGCGCCCTCTTCCACCTATAGGTAATTTGAGAGAAGTTTCTTTTGAAGTGGATACCTCAAGACCAAAAATGGCCCGTAATAATCCAGCTTCCGCGATATACGAGGATTCGCTCGCTATCTGAGGTGTTAATTTACCTACTAAAATATCGCCTGTTTCTACCCAGGATCCCAACCTCACAACTCCATTTCTGTCCAAATTGCGGAGTAAATGCTCTTCTAGATGTGGTATTTCTTTAGTGATTTTTTCAGCGGAGCCTTGGCTTGTCGTATCCGTCTGAATTTCATATTTTCGGATGTGAAAAGAAGTATAAATATCCTCATATACCAAACGTTCGCTAATTAGTACTGCGTCTTCAAAATTGTAACCCTCCCACGGCATATAAGCTACTAAAACATTTTTTCCTAAAGCAAGTTCCCCACCAACCGTAGCTGCTCCCTCCGCTAAAATTTGCCCTTTTTTAATGGATTTACCCCGTGGAACCCTAGGTTTTTGGTGCATACAAGTATTTTTGTTAGAGCGCCGATGGGCAACTAAAGGAATACTTATAGTTTTCCCGCTACTTGATAAAAGGATCTTGTGACTATCACTAGAAATGATCTTTCCCTCGCGTTCGGCTATAATGGAAACCCTCGAATCTAGAGCTGTTTGGCGTTCCAATCCAGTTCCAACAATGCACTTCTCGGACCGAGAAAGTGGAACTGCTTGGCGCTGCATATTAGAACTCATTAAAGCCCGATTCGCATCATTATGCTCAATAAAAGGAATGAGAGAACCTCCAATAGAAAAATATTGGAAAGGAAAAATACTTCTAACATGAATCTGTTCCCATGCAATAGTCAGGAATTCTTGACGGTATCTAGCTGGGACAACCTGTTCTTCCTGAATACCCTGATTCAAGGACAAAGAATTTCCTGCTGCTATCATATAATATTCATCTTTATTTGGTGATAAATAAACCACCTGTCTCTCTTTTTTTTCTTTTGCTTTCGCAGATATTTCATAAAATGGACTCTCTATAGATCCCCACCAGTGATCAATTTTCGCATGAATAGCTAAGGATCCAGTAAGTCCAACATTGATGCCTTCGGACGTGTCAATTGGACAAATACGCCCATAGTGACTCGGATGAATATCTCGGCTCCGAAAACTTGCAGTTCTCCCCGTCAATCCTCCAGGACCCAAACAGCTCACTTTTCGCCCATGAACCGTTTGTGTCAATGGATTGGTTTGGTCAAAAACTTGAGATAAGGGGTATGTGCCAAAAAAGGTCTCATAAGTAGTTATTAATAAAATCGAAGTTGAAGTTGGAGTTACCAAAGTTTGTGGAGTCGGTTTCGATTGACGTATGAATACTCTGCGGATAGTTTTTTGAACCGCATGTTGTAAACGACCAAGAGCCAATCCGAATTGATCTTGTAACAGATCCGCAACCGAACGAATACGTTTATTTTTCAAGTGATTCATATCGTCATCGTCAAGTATACCCGTTCCAAATTTCATTCCAATCAAATGATCCGTAGCGGCCAATACATCTCGTGGTAACAAGAAGGTATTGTTTTGAGGTATATTAAGATTCAGTCTCCGATTCATATTTCGTCGACCAACTCTTCCTAATTCACATTTTTGTTGAAAAAATTTCTTTTGTAATTCCTCACATAAGGACTCCGAAAATACCAGGTCCCCACCTACACAAGCAAATTGTTGATAAAACTCTAAAATAGCTTTTTCTTTTGACTCAATCCTCTTTTTCTCCTTAGCATTGGGGAAAGACAAGAAAATTTCGGGGTAGGAAACATTATCTAAAATTTCTCTTAGATTCGAACCCATAGCTGATGATAGAACTAAAATAGATATCTTTTGTTTTCTACTCACGCGAGCCCATATCCTTTCTTTTTTATCAATTGCTAATTCCGATCTTCCTCCCCAATCTGATATTATAGTCCCGGTGTATATAGAAATTCCCTTATGGTCTAATTCCGAGCGGTAGTAAATACCTGGACTTAGCAATATTTGATTGATCACAATTCGATATATTCCATTTATTATAAAGGTTCCTAAGGAATTCATTATAGGAATGTTTCCAATAGAAATGGTTTGCTTTTGCACATCGAAACCAAAAATTAATCTCGCAGATACATATAATTCAGAAGAATAAGTGAGTGATTCATACACAGCATCCCTTTCTTTTATCGAGGGTTCTAGCAATTGATATCCTTTCGCAAATAATTGAAATGCAATTTCGTGATCTGGATCTTTAATTGTTGGAAACTTCTCAAGTTCTTCTGCTAAGCCTTGATTAATGAACCTACAAAATCCCTCGAATTGGATCTGGCTAAATCCGGGTATTGTGGACATTCCCTCATTTCCATTCCGGAGCATCTTAATCTTAAGTTTCCTATTTGTCGAAGAAAAATTCCATTATCAGCTCACTCTTTATCAATCCCTACGGGATCAATCTAGCAATCATGGAATCTATATTCTGTTTACTGAATCACATGAAATTCTAGGGAACTCCACATACGTATTTCATATATGTATTTCATACATATGAATAAAGAGAATTTTTACGAAAGTTTGACTTTAGTTCGATTTAGAATCTAAATTAGAATTTAGAATAGTACGCTTAGTTTTATTTTCAAAAAGAAATTGAAGGTTATTTTTTGTTTCGTAGTAATAGAATTGCTGAAAAATAAAGGATTTTGTTGTAGAATCCTAAAATAAAGTACTTACTTTTTTAAGTACTTGCTAATCTAGTCTTTTATCGTAATTTCACTTTTGTGGGCCAAGAAAAGAAAGTCAGGCCATAATCTATATCAGAGCAAATTTCCTCTTTTTATTTAAAATATTTAATGCAATGAAAAATTAAAGAAAAATTAAAACATGACTCCCCGTAGGAGATATGTACATAAGTGGGATCCATAGATAATAATGCTGTTCGGACCTGGGGTTTACCTATATACAGATTAGGGAAACTTTTTTTCTATTTTATTATGCCATTAAAGGTAAAGGGGAGAATACCTATTTAAGCGTCGTTTACTACTGCAATTCAAAAAAAAATTCTAGTTAATGGTTCCAATTTGTTCTGAATTTTGGAGTCTGCGGCTAGAAATCTACTTTTCCTTCTTTGCCATTTCAATAGAATAGAAAGAAAAGGTTTTTTTTAGTAAGAAAATATGGATGAATACTTATTCTTTTCTCGATTTTAGATCGGATTTTTTGGCGGCATGGCCAAGTGGTAAGGCAGGGGACTGCAAATCCTTTATCCCCAGTTCAAATCTGGGTGCCGCCTGATCAATAAAATACTTAGGATTATAGTACTAAATCAAACTCAAAAATTTCGTACCCTCATAAGTTGGGGCAAGAGAGTAACTAGGTCTGACGATACTGGATTTTGAGAATCCATACCGTAGTTCTATCCTCAAACGAGGTTTTGTTTTGGCGGCAGTGGCCCAAACGGGGAGCTACCAAAAGAGATGAGGGAGCGTTTCCTTATTCTTTTATTAATTTGAGGAGCGTTTCCTTATTCTTTTATTAATTTGAATTGATTCAGGAATTTAAAACTATGAGGCCAAGGTGTCAAAAACTTTCGTATCCAAACCAAAGGCCCCTAAGGGGCATCTTTTTTCAATCTAACATTGAAGAAGGGACTTTGCAAAGAAATATCAATAATTTTAAATTATCATACATTTTATTTATCATACATCTTACTACATATACTTCATACATCTTATGCTACCTACATACACTAAAGTAAAGGCTACTAATTCTGTCGAGAATCAGATTGAATAGGCTGATCGCTGATCCAAACGCAATTTTGGAGTAGTGGAGTGGATAAGGTTTCCTCACTCTTTCATAGAAAAGAAAGAGAGAAAGTGGGGCAATAGGGTTTAGGTCAAAAATAAACATGGGTAAAGTAAGTATCCAATAAATATTTATCTACCCTAATTTTATAGTATATTTTTACGTCCTTTGTTTATAAAAAGGTAACAAAAGGAAGAAAAAATCTCTCTATTCCCGCGTCTTCTATTCAGGACATTCCCATACTCTTTATTTTTTAAGGAAAAGCTATATGTATTCTATTTATACTTAATACTCCTCAATTCTACCAGAAATCCTGTAAGAATTTGATAGGAGTAAATTCCTTTAACTGATTCCTTCATATCCATAGTTTTAGAGCAGAATTTTGACTCTGTACCCTTAATTCCACTATGATTATTGATCAATAGTATAATAATTCCTTCATAGAAATAGGAGACAAAATTTACATGGATATAGTAAGTCTCGCTTGGGCTGCTTTAATGGTAGTCTTTACATTTTCTCTTTCGCTAGTAGTATGGGGGAGAAGTGGACTCTAGGGATACTACTAATTGATTGAGTAGTCGAATTGTAGTATCAACTCTTTTCTTTAATTGATCATTTTATTTTTTATTAATCATTTTACCAAACTTTTTTTTCTCTCTTTCTTTAGTTTTGTTTCACTCTTGTAAAAAAGTCTTTTAAGAAAGAGTCGTTCTATTCTACTATGTTTCATTCTACTATAATAGAAATAGAAAGAAATAGAATAGAAAGAGCGATTTATAGTAATTAAGAATTTCGACTAGAAGTGACGAGTAAAAATAAAGTTCTTTACATAAGAAAATTAGACTTTCTTACACGAAGCTATTCACAGCAGATCGCACATTTTCCATTTATACTCTTTTCTTATTCTTAGAAATTTTTTTGTTCTTTTTTTGAAGGATCTCACGTCTTTTTTAAGTATGAAAGATTCGCAGGTTTTTTCCTTTTATTTACTTTTTTCCTTTTATTTACTTTTTTTCTTTTATTATAGTCGATTCTCGTATTATTTTTCTCCCTCTTCATGGATTCTTTCTTCTTTCAATGAATAATTGTCTTCAATTTTTTTGATTTTTACTTCCTTGAAAATCAAAAGTGGATGCAGTGAAAAAAGAAGTTGAATTAGATTACTATTTCAATCTACTAATCTATTTCTATTCTATGTAGATTCAAGATAATATAATAGAAAGAATCTAAAGTGTGATAGAAAGAACTACATATAGTTCTTTCTACTACACTTTAGGATTCCAACCGGATCTTTTCATTTCCTTTCATTTTGGATTTTTTTTAATCCCTTAATCATTTCTTCAATGATTAATTGGAATTCCAATTAATCGTTTTGGCTAGCTGTTTTTACATAAATAATAAGTAAAAAAGCAGTAGGAACTAGAATGAACAATGCAGTAGCAATAAATGCGAGAATATTTACTTCCATAACCTCTTTATTTTTTTTTCACAATAACTCGGGATGTAATCCCATGGAGAGGAAAAGGGGGTATCCCTGTAAATTCAAAGAGAGGACTTGCATTCTGATAATACTGAATCAATTCAATATTATGAATATTGGATCTATCAAATCAATTCATGGTTGATAGTGGAATAATATAACATAGGAAAATCCCTTATCCATACTAAGAAATAGGTTTTTTGATTGGATTCGAAATCCTCCATTTTTCATCCTTTTCGACTTTTCTTTTCTATATATATATGTATAGTCAAGAATCCTTCTTATCCAATTTCCCTTCCTTTTTTTTTTTCTTATACAATTCTGTATGTATTATATAACCGACTTTCTATGGGTTACATAGACATCCAAATAAACAGTAGAAGTAGAAATGAGATGGGAAAAGAAGATCTTAAATAAAAAGATCCAATGCTTGGTTTTGTTAGGTTACTGTCAATATCTGCTTTTTGGGTCTAAAGATGAGAGCGGATTCATAAAAAAAGAGTCGACAAATGGATTGAGAATGAGGTAGATTCTTTCCAAGAATTCATTGAACATACACAAACAAAGTTGCAACTACAAAAGTTGCAACTACAAAATGGAAGTGGTGTGGTTTAACCCCTAAAAAGGAACTAATTATATTAAATTAATTCTCTAACAATAAACGAATCCAATTTGTGCATGGATTGAATTCCGGTAAAATACCGGAACTCTATTCCTTAAGATAAGAGTCAAATAGGAAGTTAAAGGATGGTATCATCATATCATAAAAATAGAGTAATATCCTAAATTATACTAATCCACATATGCTATGTATGTTTTTCCTTATCAAGCGGAAGTAGTTAAAAAAAAGATTCCTATACAGTTCTCTTTTTATTGAGAGCTGTGAAATAAAAAAAGTAAAGTAAAGGTTCTCCGTAGATATTTGATCTTGTCTTCTGCACCCCTTTTTAAGGGAAATTCTTGATGAAAAAAAGAAAGATGAATTTTTCCATTCATTGAACCCTAGTTCGGGACTGACGGGGCTCGAACCCGCAGCTTCCGCCTTGACAGGGCGGTGCTCTAACCAATTGAACTACAATCCCTGTGGGGTGTATGGCATACCTATTCTTAAATAGAACTCTAAGAAGATTCGTCTGTTGTACTCTAAGAAATAGATGAATCATATACTGCTACACCCACATAGGATATGTGGATATAGTGAAAGTGGTATATCTAGTATGCCGCGATTTTTTATCCCTAAAAACAACAGATAATCCACCTTTCAATAAGAAAAAGGTTTTTTTTTGTTCTTTGTAAGAAAAGAATCAGAAAAATATGGCTTAGAAATAAATTTCCCCCTCTTTTCTGTTTATCCTTTATTTCTATGGATCAGATATTTTTTTTCTTTCAGAAAAAAAAATGGATTTAGTTTATATTAACTAAGCCCTAGATTTTTGGGCCGAGCTGGATTTGAACCAGCGTAGACATATCGTCAACGAATTTACAGTCCGTCCCCATTAACCGCTCGGGCATCGACCCAGGAAGAAATTATTCTAGGGTTTTTGATAATCTAGGATTATCCTATTTTTATAATACTCCCTACCCCCAGGGGAAGTCGAATCCCCGCTGCCTCCTTGAAAGAGAGATGTCCTGAACCACTAGACGATAGGGGCATCACTAGACGATAGTGCTTTATAGAACCACTCGTCATTATACTATAATGATAGTATGAGCAATTTTTTGGAATTGTCAATATACTCGAATTGAAGAATATAAATAAATCAAAGTAAAGAGTCTTTTCTACTTTTCTGTTATGCTTTCAATGATTAGGTTAATTCACGGATCATACCCTGCTTTTTTAGGGAAATTCCTTTTATTTTTAAAGGATATAGAATAAGAATAGATTAATAAAAAGGATTCTAGATTTGTTCAGTAGAGATATTGATTTGATTACTCTAACAGGAAAAAAAGTTCAATTTCATTTCTTTTTTGCAATTTAAACTCTGTGCTTGGTTTAGTGTTCAGATCAAAAATACGGGCATCTCATACTAAACGAAGTCATAAAAATCAATAAAAAACAGAGATATTTTCAAAAAAAAGAAAATAAAGTGAATGAATTTAGTAGAAAAGTACTCTATCGGATTTGAACCGATGACTTCGGTCTTACCGTGACATTACTCTACCACTAAGGGAAAAGCCCTTTATCGGACTTGAACCGATGACTTATGCCTTACCATGGCATTACTCTACCGCTGAGTTAAAAGGGCTTTTTATTCAAAATTATTCAAAAATTAGCCACTTTCATTTACCATTATAGATCTACTGCATAATATACATAATATATACATATATATGTGGAGATTTTATGTTCTCTATTGAGATATAGAAGTTTATTCATGGTGAGGTTCAAAAAGGGCAAAGGAGTAATAAGAACTGCTGTTAAAAATAAAAAAAATGGTAGACTTTGTTTTTTTATCTTTTCAGGTGCTCAGAATGTTCTGCAGAATTAGGACTTTTTTCTTCTATTGGATGATCTTATGATGAGAACTTTCTCCATTTATGTTTTATTTCCCTTAATTCTAATTGGGGGTATAAAACTCTTCATATACCCATATGGTGGGGTATTGTATTAATTTTAATCTTATCTATTTTGGTGCGAGATTAAAACAATTTTTCACAGGCATTCTTTGGAAAAACCTTCAAGTTCGAAACTTTTCAATTTTTTAGTTTTGAACGGATTTGTTGCAGCAATTTTCCACGGGTACCTTTGGAAATAGTACTTGAATATTATCCAAAAGGTGTATTTTGAACAAATTATATCGGAGTTTTCATATTCTAAAAAGTGGGCAGTCGAATTTATACTTCAGAGTATAAAAATTATTATATATTATAAAGCCTTCCTAACAAAAAAGAAAAGGAAGAGAGGGATTGATGGGTACTGTCGCCTATATCTCTTAGTGTATATTGTAGGAATAATCAAACTATAGAATACGAAGAATACGATCCTAATCGAAATGCATATATTTGGTTCATACGCTAATGACATGGTAAGAAGAGATTTCTTTTACAGACTAGAGAGGGGCCATCTAAATCCTAAATTAAAGGCCTGCGATTGAAGTATTAACTACTTTCTTTTCTCCGTAGGTGGGTGGGATTAGCCTCCCCCTCGAATGGCTACCCTTGACAAAGGGTAGTGTTGGTATCATAATCTACATGTAGCGGGTATAGTTTAGTGGTAAAAGTGTGATTCGTTCTATTAATAACTGAATTTGAAATGATATACTTAAGGTATCCTTAAGTTTTTTTATATTCATATTCCGATGAAAACTTTAGTTCTTATAAAGGATTAAATCCTTTTCCTCTCAATAGTATATTGAGGAATAATATACATTCTCGCGATTAGTATCCAAAGATTAATGAAATTTGCATGCAAAATACAAATTTTATTATGGGTACAGAGACGCGAAGCACAATTTTGCATTGGATTAAGTATTCCAATTGAATAAATATGACTAAAAGATCCATGGATGAAGGTACAAAAAAGTTTATTTCCAATCGTAACTAAATCTTCTTTTTGTTAAAAAAAAAAAGAAATGGAAGCCCAATAGCTAAAAAACGATAGTTTTGGTTTACTAAAACCATCAGAATATTGTTTCAGCTCGGTGGAAACACAACTTTTTTCCTCGGGATCTCCTGAATGAAATTAGGGAACGAAGTAAGTAGATTAGATAGATATTTAGGAGAATTTATATCCCCTACTCTATAGGGATCATCTAGAAAGCGGAGAACTTTGGTTCCATTCAGACAGAAAAGCTAACATAGATGTTAAGTGGTGAGAATAGCCATAAAGGAGCCGAATGAAATAAAAATTTCATGTTCGGTTTTGAATTAGAGACGTTAAAAATAATCAACCAACGTCGACTATAACCCCTAGCCTTCCAAGCTAACGATGCGGGTTCGATTCCCGCTACCCGCTCCATTCTGTATAAATAGTATAAAAAGACTATTCTATTTCTCTAGACATGGTAGAGACTTGTATTCAACCTTTTTCATCCACTAGTTTTTGAACCTACAGAGCGGAGTAGAGCAGTTTGGTAGCTCACGAGGCTCATAACCTTGAGGTCACGGGTTCGATTCCCGTCTCCGCACTTAGCAGTCCATATGAATAAATGGACTATACCATTTGTATAGATATGGTAGAAGGCTATATCCAAACCCTTTTTTTATTCACCAGGCAGAAAAGAAAAAAGAAATAAAAGAAACGCACAGTCTATTCCCCTTTCTCTTGTTTATCTCGGTGAATCCCCAGTTTAGGGTACCCTCTTGGCAAGTTCGATTTTCGCCCCCGA